ACAATTACAAAATAAGTTCCAACCCTAATCAATTAAGTTAAAAGTTTCAATGACTCGTTAATTTTGAATAAAGAGTTTACTATTTAATTAAATCTTTAGACTTATTATATTAGACTTATATTATAGAATATTATAGAATAATATTCTATAATATAGAGAAGATAATATATAATAAAATAAAACAAAAAAAGCTTTTTTTGTTTTATTATTGGGTTGATGGGGAAAAAAAGAATCCCCATTCCGAAAATACTAAAACAAAAATACTAAAAAGAAAGGTAAAACCGTGTATTTTATGTTTTGTTTATTCTTTTTTCAAAGAAAAAAAGTACCATTTTTTTCATATCCTAAAAGTAAAAAAAAAAATGAATTCGTAAATGCAAAATCATTCTTTTTATTAATAGAATAAAATTCTATTTTAAATTTGAGTCTTTTAATTCCAATTAAAAAATTTTTATATAATATAAATTCTAAATAATATAAATTGTAAAGGAAATTCTATTAGGCTATTTTTTGAGTCAAACCAATTCAAATTATTCCAACGTTTGATTATTTATTTGATTTGTCGCACAAAAAAACTTTTTGAATTACCCGTAGAAAGAGATTTCGCTAGCGAAAAAGCTTTCAACGATGCCCAATATCCTTTTTTTTTCCAAATATTTTTACGAATCCGTTTTTTTGATATAGAAGTGCGTTTTTTTGGAACTGCCATTTTAAAATGAAAATTGATTATTCATTAGCTATAGTTGGATGTGAAAGACATCTATTGTTCAAAACCAATTGTTCATTACTATTTATTATATTATGCATTTATTCTTAAAATTGTATTTCTTTCATAATATGGATATCTATTTAGATATCTAAAAATTGAATTTAATATTATCAGAAACAAGAAAGAACAAAAGAAAAAAAAAACGAATATGTTATTTTTTCAAAAAAAAAAAGACAATAAAAGAGTGTGTTCGGTTATGTCAGCCTCTCTTTTCGTCGTGTTCCATTTATACATCGAATAGACATGTAATAAAATAGATTGAAAAGTTTAAGAACTCGACCTTTATATCCACCTAATTTGAATTTCTAAATTCGAACGAGACGAGTAGTTAATGTATTAAAAAATGGATTATCTTATAAAAGCGGTTTTACATTTTAGTTTTAGTAATTTACTTTTGTAATTCTTTTTTTTTATGTGAAAGTAAAGTGTTGGATATTCTAGTCTTTCCGACAAACTGAAATTTCTTTTATTATAATGAAAAAAAAAAGAAAGAAGTTCCTAAATGCATTGGTTAATGATTCTGAATAAACGAACTAAAAAAAAGAACTCTTATTTTTGTGGGTCAAGTTATGGACTTTATGATTCATACCAAAAAAAACTAGTGTTTTTGGTGTAATTATTTGTCCTAGCTCTATAGTTAGAAATTCTTCTAATGCTTAATTTCATTTTATTAAATTATTAAATAATAATGAAACTCTTCATTTTCTATATCGTCATAAAATTTTATTGAAAATTTTTTATTTATTTTCACCAGTACTTTGATTTTGGCATATCATTTTAATAATTCTAACTTCTTGATTTGAAATATTTGAAGTATTTGAAAAAATTAAGAATAGAATAATTAAGAATAGAAAAGTCTATTTAAGTTTTATATATTTAAATTTTTTATTAACTGACCCCTTTCAAAAGAGATAAGAGCTGGTGAATCAGAAACAATTAATTAGGAACAAAAGATTTTTTTTTATGGAATCCACATATCAATATTCATGGATCATACCTTTTATTTCACTTCCAGTTCCTATGTTAATAGGGGTGGGACTTATACTTTTTCCGACGGCAACAAAAAAACTTCGACGTATATGGTCTTTTTCTAGTGTTTTATTGTTAAGTATAGTTATGATTTTTTCATTTTATCTGGCTATTCAGCAAATTAATAGTAGTTATATCTATCAATATATATGGTCTTGGACTATCAATAATGACTTTTCTTTAGAGTTCGGGTACTTGATCGATCCACTTACCTCTATTATGTTAATATTAATCACTACTGTTGGAATTCTGGTTCTTATTTATAGTGACAATTATATGTCTCATGATCAAGGATATTTGAGATTTTTTGCTTATATGAGTTTTTTCAATACTTCAATGTTGGGATTAGTTACTAGTTCAAATTTAATACAAATTTATATTTTTTGGGAATTGGTTGGAATGTGTTCTTATCTATTAATAGGTTTTTGGTTCACACGACCTACTGCGGCGAATGCTTGTCAAAAGGCATTTGTAACTAATCGTGTGGGAGATTTTGGTTTATTATTAGGGATTTTAGGTCTTTATTGGACAACAGGCAGTTTTGAATTTCTCGATTTGTTTAAAATATTCAATAATTTAATTTCTAATAATGAGGTTAATTTTTTATTTGTTAGTTTGTGTGCCTTTCTATTATTTGCTGGTGCAGTTGCTAAATCTGCTCAATTTCCCCTTCATGTATGGTTACCTGATGCCATGGAGGGA